TGGTTTCGAAGAAAAAAATTTTTATTGGTCCTTACTTAGTTAAATCCACGAGCTCAACATGAGCTCCTCCATTAACAATCCCTTAAATTTATTATATTTTATGGCAATTTTTTGAGCGTGCTCGAGAATTCGATCACTTCTATATGATTTGACTTCTCGTACACTGTCCCATCAAATTTCACCCTTCTTTTTCTTATAATTAAATTGGTTTCGAAGAAAAAAATTTTTATTGGTCCTTACTTAGTTAAATCCACGAGCTCAACATGAGCTCCTCCATTAACAATTCTGATTCTTGGATTTTGTTCGTAAGATTGAGAAAAATCTTTATTTTTCTGTATTCCTTTATCTTTTTATGTGTGTTAAATTAATATAATATCAACTATTTTTTATTTCAATTTTCTACTTTATTCTTTCATTTTTTTTTATTGTCTTCTTTTTTATATTTCTTTCAGATGAATAGAAAATATTTCACGGGTTGAAACAAGAAAGAAACTTCGAATATTTTTCTATTTACTTAACTTTTCCTTTTATACATATATGTCCACATGTATATGTCAAAAAAAGGGTGAATTCCCTATTTTTATTTATTCAATACAATATTAAATTAAATAATAGGAAACTGTAAATGAAAGTTTCTTTCTCACATCCACTCTTCATCACATTGTTGGAAGAAAAATCTCGTATGGATCAATATGAAATATTTTATTGATCCATGAAGCCATAATTAGATCTATCTAAAATTTAGATTCTTTTCTAACTAAATAGAATAGAATTTAGATATTAGATAGAAATGGATCTTGTTGTGTTCTGGAATCAAAGAAAGATAAGATATTGAAATGGATCTTAGGTTGTAATTTTGAATAAGCCTTTCTTTTCCTATGAAAGAATCGAAGATTCATTTTTCCTATAAAATATCTAGAAAAAAAATTAAATCAGAAGATTCTCGCGACGTCCCAATAAATATCAAATAACAAAAGATCGACTGTTTCAATTTCATCTCTATCGAATTTACATATCAGAATAGTGGATATAGTCCTGAGTCAATGGGTTAGGTCCACTTACTTTTTCTTTTTTTTTGTTGATTTATAAGTTTTCGAATTGGACTAATTGAAAATAGAAATATAGATTTGGCGATTCAGGAGACGACTTATGATTACTCATTCTAATAATAAATGTTCAACTTTCTTCTCGAATGACTCTATAATTTATTAGAATGATAACTTATTAGAATGAAATTAGAAAAATTAGAAATTATACAGTTTCTAATTCCATTTTTAGAAAGGAAAGAGAGTAAAAGCCCCTTATCGGATTTGAACCGATGACTTACGCCTTACCATGGCGTTACTCTACCACTGAGTTAAAAGGGCTCTTTTGGTTCATTTCTCGAACGACTCGCTGGGTGAATAAAATCTATCTATATATATATTATTATGTATATATTAATAGAATCGAAGCTTAAACTTCTTTTATATTTATCTTTTTCTTATGTCAAACCAATCACTTCTTGAAAGAGTCCTATCCTATTATTCAATTTGAATTTCCTTTTTTTTCTATCTAAGATCTAATAGAGTTAATACATAATATAAATTTGATTTAATCATTTAATAATATATAAATAAAAAAAGAAATCCAAATAGGATAATCATTCACAAATTAATGGAATATCAATTTGTCTATCGCATTGCGATTAGAATGAATGATTATGATGAATCAAAAAATTATCTGGAATCATAAAAGATGGAAAAAGCCTTTGAATCTAGTCATAACCATTCCTTTCTATCTATAGATTTATATATTGACAATTTCCAAAAACTGATCATACTATCATCATAGTATGATGATGGTCGAGCAAGTGTGCCCCCATCGTCTAGTGGTTCAGGACATCTCTCTTTCAAGGAGGCAGCGGGGATTCGACTTCCCCTGGGGGTAGGGTACTACGAAAGGAAGTTGATTATGGATTAGCCATCAAGTTAGAATAGATTCTTCCTGGGTCGATGCCCGAGCGGTTAATGGGGACGGACTGTAAATTCGTTGGCAATATGTCTACGCTGGTTCAAATCCAGCTCGGCCCAATAATTCGCTCTTCACCATGAAATGATATAACCCGTTTCTTTTTTTCATAAAGAGATAGAATCAAAAAGGAAAATTTGATTATATATCTCTTTTTTTTTTATTTGCTTGAGGTATTTTGTTTGTTCCCAGAAATTCTTATCTTGCTAACGATCCAGATTCATATTAGGATTCCTTAAGTAATAAATAAGTATTAAGGTTAATGAAAAGAGTAAAATAAAGAAATCTTTTTTGATTGCCAAATTGATTATCAATTTGGCAATCAAAAAAGGGGCACTAGTAATTCGTCTTACTCTCACTAAAGTAAAGTGCATATGCACGTAGATATCAACATATGACTTGTGCCTACATTTGTTCCAACATAGCCATTTTAATAGGATTAGAATTCTAATAGAATTGGAATAGAAAATCTAAATAGAAATGAAATCATAAGATAAGAATACGTATGTTGCACACTTTATTTCCATTCCACGGGATTGGGGATTGTAGTTCAATTGGTCAGAGCACCGCCCTGTCAAGGCGGAAGCTGCGGGTTCGAGCCCCGTCAGTCCCGACAGTCCAATAAAAGAACATCAACTCTACTTTTTTTTTCAAAAAAAAGGTATAAAATACAAATGGCAGAATTTCTTTTTCAATAGTTTTTTCTCATCAGACAATATGGGAGTTTGCGGTACTTTAACTAGTACCGAAGGGAGAGACATATGTGAATCGGTACAATCATTCATGATATTCAAAACTCTAAGAGATCCGGTACAGTATCTCTTGTTTTTTCGATTGTTCTCAATTTGTGTATCTAAATCGAATAGAATACAATATGTTTCGCAAGGACATATATGTATAAATGGACTTTTTTGTATGATCCAAAGGGAATTTAACATATATATCTTTTTTCATCCAAAAAAGACAAGAGGATCTTAAGAGAATAAAGATTAAATAAGTCTTACCAAGAGAGATAATGAATAATCTCCTTTTTAAAGATTACTGTTGATGTCGAAGCAATAACAAACTCGCAAAAGATAGTGAATTTGGTAGAATATTAGATTTTTTTTTTCTACTGGGACTGTCTTTATTACACTTCCTTTTTCTTCTATTTCCTGGAAGTGGAAGGGGAGTCTGATGATACTTCATCAGATGATTGGATAGCGAGGACGCTACTAGGTTATAGAAAAGAAAGAGTGAAAAAAAAAATGATAAATAAAGCACGGGAATTCTTTTGATTGGGTTAGGAATCAAATTCTGTTTTTGGTGTGGATAAAAGATCTTCCTATGCTATACTATTCAATTCTTGACGATGAATCGATTTGATAGCTCCGATATTGTTATTCATGATATTGATCCGATTCGGAAAATGAATTCATCCCGTTGAATTTCTAAACAAAAGATTTATTATCTCTATGGGATTAAATCCCGAGTTATTGCGAAGCAAAAAAAGAAAGAAATTATGGAAGTAAATATTCTCGCATTTATTGCTACTGCACTCTTTATTCTCGTTCCTACTGCTTTTTTACTTATAATTTACGTAAAAACGGTCAGTCAAAATGATTAATTTGAATGAAATTTGACTGTCAATGACAAAAAGGATTGCAATTTCGTGTCTTAAATCAAACGAATAGACTAGACTCAACCGCATCCTATGAGGTCTGGTAGTATGGTAGAAAGAAATAGATGAATTTTTCTTTCTATCATACTATCCATTATTGTAATGTATAAAATTGTAATGGAAAAGATTTTAATGTAGAAAGATAGAAGTTGAATATCTTAATATAAGGGAATATAGAATATTGACTTTTATCTTGATAAATGTCGATATCAATTAAATAGAATATGGAATTTACATACTTTTTCAATTTGATTTCTTTGTTTGATCTATTTGATTTAGTTTGGATTGATTCCAATCAATCTGAAATAATCGAAAGACAAATCGTAGGCTTTTTTGCTCAAATTCATAAATTTTGACTTGTTATTATTTAATATGAATCCTAGCCTGGTATCTATCAAAAGAATAAAATCAATCGCGGAGATATGGCATATTGTTTTTTAATTAATAATTAACTTTAATTAATAACTTTTTTATTAAATAGTTAATAATAAATAGTTAATTAAAAGTGCTTTGCAGAACAATCTAGCAAACTATTGATACAGTTTGATTCCGTAACTCAATTAGTAAGTAGACTTCTAGAGTCCACTTCTTCCCCATACTACGAGTGAAAGGGAAAATGTAAAGACTACCATTAAAGCAGCCCAAGCGAGACTTACTATATCCATGTGAATTGTGTCCCCTATTTCTCTGAATATGAAGAAATTATTCCATTATTGTTCACTAATAATAGCGAAATCAGTGGCGTAGAGTCAAAAGAGGAAGGAGGGTTTTGACTCAACACCATTGATGAAACATTCCAAAAATCCCTTATCTTATGATGAGTTCTTATAGAATTTATATTATATAAGAAGCGACAAAGATTAAGCACAAACAGCGGTGACACCCTTGGAAGGATCAAAGCAATCTTTCTAAAATATAGAAAGAATAATCAAAGCAATCGACTTATTCTTTCTTAAGTTACCCTTTATTCCTTCTTTCCTTGCCCATTATTACTTTTTTCCCTTCTTAAGTAAAATTAGTTAGTAGTGTCTACTAACTGAATCTTGAATTAGATTGGATAGGGAGAGGGGGAATCTAATTAATAATTATTGGAAAGGACATAAGATCGTTTGAATAGAGACTCATGAGAGTCTCGGAGTGATGAGGCATTCAATCAATATTAGATTAGATGGATAAACTATATTAGTAATGGAAAGACTATCAAAATTTACCAATTACCTTCCACTACGCTAACCTTTCCTTGAGCAAGAATTTACAACATTTTAGAGAACAGAACCTCTATAGATTTAGAATCAAGAAAAAAACTATCAAAAATCTTTCTTTTTCCTACGCTTGCTTTTAAGAGTTATATCAGCAAAGTGAATATAGTAGATTTAAAATTTTTTTCTTGATCAGGCGACACCCGGATTTGAACTGGGGAAAAAGGATTTGCAGTCCCCCGCCTTACCGCTCGGCCATGCCGCCAAAATGAAACAAACTGGATGAGAATCTCTATGAAAATCTTCGCCCTCTTTTTCGGTTGAAGGGGCACATGTGGATTTTCAGTCACAAAAAAAGCCAGAATTCAGGACAAATTGGAACCATTAACTTTATGATTGTAATTTGCTGATCATTTTTGGAGTTGGATTTGAATTTCAAATAGTCTTTCCCTATTGAGATAAGAAAATCAAAATGACTAATCCTTATTCTTATTGATTTTTTTTTTTCAATTTTCAATAAATAAAGATCTTCTCAATTTATTTCAATTATAACAGCAATTATGAGTCTATGTAAACCCCAGAACGTAAGTTAAGTTGTAGGGAGTATTTTACTTGTCTACGATGCTTATAGGGGCGAATTCTCAAGAAAATATTGTGCTTCTATTTTTCATTAGAACTTTTAGAACACGGCGTGTGCCGTCCTGAATAGAACTGCAATGTAATAAAGGAAGAAAAACAGAGACGTATCGTAGATATCCGCGTATTTTTTTTTTGGATTTTAATAAATCAAAAAAAAATTTAATAATCAAAAAAAAAGTTCTTATTCACCTTGAATGATATTCTAAAATTAGACTAAAAATGGGTAACAATCTTTCTGCGAATCATTTTGGAAACAAGACAATGGAATACACAAAAAAATCAAGTGTTAGAAAAATGAATCAACTTTCAATTTCTTTTATTATGTCGTTATCTCCGCGAACAGATCAAATCGTGAATCGATTTTGTTCTGTTATCCGATCGGATTGGAATATGTAATATCATAATAATGGTAGAAATTGAATGACTTTTTTGATTCTCTACAAAACTCCATAAGTCTAAGTGGCTTTTACCAATTCTCTTCCATTTGTATCTCTTTCTTATAAAAGAAAAAATTCCGATTCAGTATAATCTTTATTCTTTTGTTCAGACGTATCTGATACATTCCATATTTATAGGGGGTTAGTTAAAATTTTATGTGATTCAGTAAACATAATAGAAATTCCATTATTGCTAGATCGAATTCTATGCGTATGATTTGATGAAGAGTGAGAAATGGGATTTTTTCAATAAATGAATAAATGGGAAATTCAAAAAAAATGCTCGGGGATGAAAATGAGGAAACGTCTACAATACCTGGGTTTAATCAGATCCAATTTGAAGGATTTTGTAGGTTTCTTGATCAGGGCGTAACAGAAGAACTTTCTAAATTTCCAAAAATTGAAGATACAGATCAAGAAATTGAATTTCAATTATTTGTGGAAACATATCAATTGGTAGAACCGTTGATAAAAGAAAGAGATGCTGTATATGAATCACTCACATATTCTTCTGAATTATATGTATCCGCAGGATTAATTTGGAAAACCAGTAGGAATATGCAAGAACAAATCATTTTTATTGGAAACATTCCTCTAATGAATTCCCTCGGTACTTTTATAGTAAACGGACTATACAGAGTTGTGATCAATCAAATATTGCAAAGTCCTGGTATCTATTACCAGTCAGAATTGGATCATAACGGGATTTCGGTCTATACCGGCACCATAATATCAGATTGGGGAGGAAGGTTAGAATTAGAGATTGATAAAAAAGCAAGGATATGGGCTCGTGTGAGTAGGAAACAGAAAATATCTATTTTAGTTCTATCATCAGCTATGGGTTCGAATCTAAGAGAAATTTTAGAGAATGTTTGCTACCCTGAAATTTTCTTGTCTTTCTTGACCGATAAGGAGAAAAAAAAAATTGGATCAAAAGAAAATGCCATTTTGGAGTTTTATCAACAATTTTCTTGTGTAGGCGGGGATCCAATATTTTCCGAATCCTTATGTAAGGAATTACAAAAGAAATTCTTTCACCAAAGATGTGAATTAGGAAGAATTGGTCGGCGAAATATTAACCAGAGACTGAATCTTAATATACCTCATAACAATACATTTTTGTTACCGCGAGATATATTAGCAGCAGCGGATCATTTGATTGGCATGAAATTTGGAATGGGTACACTTGACGATATGAATCATTTGAAAAATAAACGTATTCGTTCTGTAGCGAATCTCTTACAAGATCAATTCGGGTTGGCTCTGGTTCGTTTAGAAAATGTAGTTAAGGGAACTATATCCGGAGCAATTAGACATAAATTAATACCGACTCCTCAGAATTTGGTAACTTCAATTCCGTTAACAAGCACTTATGAATCTTTTTTTGGATTACACCCATTATCTCAAGTTTTGGATCAAACTAATCCATTGACACAAATAGTTCATGGGAGAAAATTGAGTTATTTGGGGCCAGGAGGATTAACAGGGCGAACTGCTAATTTTCGGATACGAGATATCCATCCTAGTCACTATGGACGCATTTGCCCCATTGACA